ACTATGTAAAAAAAAATAAGAAAATATCCTCAGGTTTCGAAGGAATTGCCCATATAGTAATTCAAAAAAGAATAGATTTGATTCAGGTCATAATCTACATTGGATTTCCCAACTTATTAATAGAAGGACGGACACGGGGAGTCGAAGAATTACAGATGAATGTACAAAAAGAGTTTCATTCTGTAAACCGGAGACTCAATATTGCTATCACAAGAATTGAAAAGCCTTATGGACAACCTAATATTCTTGCAGAATATATAGCTTTACAATTAAAAAATAGAGTCTCATTTCGAAAGGCAATGAAAAAAGCTATTGAATTAACTGAACAAACGGGTACAAAAGGAATTCAAGTGCAAATTGCAGGACGTATCGACGGAAAAGAGATTGCACGTATCGAATGGATCAGAGAAGGCAGGGTTCCCTTACAAACAATTCGCGCTAAAATTGATCACTGTTCCTATACAATAAGAACTATCTATGGAGTCTTAGGCATCAAAATTTGGATATTTGTAAACCAAGAATAAGAAAATAAGAATAATGGACCTTTCTTTATCTCGCCATTCTGCTCATTGATAAAAAATATTTCGAAACTCTTTTCTTATTTTTTTCTTAATCAAAGAAAAACAAACAATTATAATTCTATAAGGTTGAATAAAAATTTGATTTACCCTTTGATTTCATTTAGATTTTATTAGAATTGCTATGCTCAGTGTGTGACTCGTTAGTTTTTTCTTTAGAGTTTAGAATTTAGATTGAAAAAAAAAGAAAGAAACAGTCTGACCCGACTATAAACTTAGTAACTATCAAAACTCAAGAAACTCAAAACTAAAAACCAACTTATTGCTTCGTATTGTCGAGATCCCAAGAAACAGTTACTATATGACTGAATTGATCATATAGTTGTAGCAACTGAAATTCTTTTAATAAGAAAGAAATATGATTATGAATTGTGAAAAAAAGGGGGGATGTGGAAAAATGGAAGGATGATAGAAAGAGAGAATAAAGATATAAATGATATATGATTCCCATATGTATGGTTTATGAAGAATGAAGCCATAAAAAAATAAAAAAGGCAGTGTTATAAAGCATCAACATCAATATATAATAAAAATATATAATAAAAATAAAAAATATCTAATTACAATAGAATAAGAAATATACAAATAAAAAATAGAAACTATAGAAGAAAATAAATTAAATAAATGAAATTAAAATAATAATCTAAAGAATTTAAAAATAATTTAATCAATAGGATTTAATCAATATGGATAATATAGTCTATTATGTAAGATATCAAAGATAGAAGAATAGATAATCTAAATAATAGAAAATAGAGAATAATTTAATCGAGCTTCGGGTTAAGAAAAACTGAGAAGATTAACTCGCAAACAAATAACAAATCTTGTTGAGAGCTCCATTGCAGAGTTCAAGCCTAAGCATTAATAGAGAAGCTATGGGAACGATGGAACCCGTGATTACATAGGATTTTATTGAAAACGAATCAATCCTAATGATTCATTGGGTAGGATGGCGGAATGAACCAAAAAAAATATATTTATTCTGAATGGTCATGAATTGACCCTACAAATGAAGGAGCAAAGAGTTAATATTCGCCCGCGAAACCTTTCTTTATTTTTCTTTAATTTCAGAATTTCTTTTATTTATTTTATTAGAAATTTCGATAAAATAAAAAGATAAAATAAAATAGAAAAACACGCCTAGTTATATATAAAGCTACCTATGTAACAAATTCAAGAATTCTATATTTCTATATAAAAATTAGTATATTCTTTCTTATTTTATTTTGATAGAATGAAATACAGAAATACGTGTGTATACTGTGTATATATAATATCTAATTATAATATTATTTATAATATTATTGAATCATTTCATTCGTGAGGAGCTGGATGAGAAGAAACTCTCATGTCCGGTTTTGCAATAGAGATGGAATTCAGAAACAACCATCAACTATAACCCCAAAAGAACCAGATTTCGTAAACAACATAGAGGTCGAATGAAGGGAATATCTTGCCGAGGCAATCAGATTTGTTTTGGCAGATACGCTCTTCAGGCACTTGAACCTGCTTGGATCACAGCTAGACAAATAGAAGCAGGGCGAAGAGCAATGACACGATATGCGCGTCGTGGCGGAAAGATATGGGTACGTATCTTTCCCGATAAACCTGTTACTGTGAGACCTACAGAAACACGTATGGGTTCGGGCAAGGGATCCCCCGAATATTGGGTATCCGTTGTTAAACCGAGCCGAATACTTTATGAAATTAGTGGAGTATCAGAAACTGTAGCCAAAGCTGCTATGAAAATAGCAGCATGCAAAATGCCTATACGAACTAAATTTGTTATTTCAGGATAGGTAAACAAGAGTAAAAGTAAAAGAAGAAGGAGTATGGATAATGAAAAAACAACTACGGATTTCTTTATCTCTGGACAGACAATATTCCTTTTTTTTTTCATTATCCCTTGCATTTAAATAAGAGATTAAAATAAAAATGATATGATTCAACCTCAGACCCTTTTGAATGTAGCGGATAACAGTGGAGCTCAAGAATTGATGTGTATTCGAATCATAGGAACTGGTAATCACCGATATGCTCATATTGGCGATGTTATTGTTGCTGTAATCAAAGAAGCAGTGTCCAACATGCCTCTAGAAAGATCAGAAATAATTAGAGCTGTGATTGTACGCACGTGTAAAGAACTCAAACGTGACAACGGCATGATAATACGATATGATGACAACGCAGCGGTTATCATTGATCAAGAAGGAAATCCAAAAGGAACTCGAATCTTTGGTGCGATTGCTCGAGAATTGCGACAGTTGAATTTTACTAAAATAGTTTCATTAGCACCCGAAGTCTTATAGATTCTTATAGATGAAAATAGGATAGATCCTATCTATATTCTATATATAGAATATTCAAATATCTGAAATAGATCTGATTAATAGATTGTGTCTCATGTATATACTTTAAATTTCTAAGAGATTTTAATTTTTAATAATGAAATAATAAAAAAATTTAATAAAAAATAAAACAAAAAAGAAGCATGTTGATTATATAAAAAGTAGAAGGCACCAATAACTATAGTTAATCATGGGTAGGGACATTATTGCCGATATAATAACTTCTATAAGAAATGCTGACATAGATCAAAAAGGAAGAGTTCAAATAGTATCTACTAATATCACTAAAAACATTGTGAAAATACTTTTACGAGAAGGTTTTATTGAAAACGTTCGAAAACATCAAGAAAGTCAAAAAAATTTCTTGGTTTCAACCTTACGACATAGAAAAACTAGGAAAGGGAATAAAATAAGATTAAAGCGTATCAGCCGACCCGGTCTACGAATCTATTCCAACTATCAACGAATTCCTAAGATTTTAGGTGGAATGGGAATTGTAATTCTTTCTACTTCTCGAGGTATAATGACAGATCGAGAAGCTCGACTAGAAAAAATTGGAGGAGAAATTTTGTGTTATATATGGTGATTCTACCAGGGTACCCTAATTTTCTCTTGAACTTACTCTTTGTAAAAGAGAGAGGAGAAGTGAATTATAGAACTCTTCCTCTATTAGTTAATACTTAAAGGGGGTTCCCTGGAATGAAAGAACAAAAATTGATTCATGAGGGTTTAATTACTGAATCACTTCCCAACGGTATGTTCCGAGTTCAATTAGATAATGAAGATCTAATTCTAGGTTATATTTCAGGGAGAATCCGACGCAGTTTTATACGTATACTACCCGGAGATAGAGTAAAAATCGAAATGAGTCGTTATGATTCAACCAGGGGACGTATAATTTATAGACTTCGCAAAAAAGATTCGAACGATTAGATCACTCTTTGAAACATCCTTTTCGTAGGAATATAATTCGAAGTTCAAAAAGTTCAAAAATGCAATAAACTCATTTTTGTTTACAAAAAAATAGATTCAGAATGAAAATAAGGAATGATAAATATGAAAATAAGGGCTTCTGTTCGTAAAATTTGTGAAAAATGTCGTTTGATTCGTAGGCGGGGGCGAATTATAGTCATTTGTTCCAATCTGAGACATAAACAGAGACAGGGGTAATCCTTCTCAAGTTCTAAATCAAGAACTTTTTAAAAGAAAAACCCATGTACATGTAAAAAGAAAGGATTCGTTTTTATATTAAATAGCTATCTCCGTATCTTTCTGATTCTTATTTTTTTTTTATTTTATTCTTATGAATATATGATCTAATAAAATATGACAAAACCTATAGCAAAAATTGGTTTACGTAAGAATGTACGTATTGGTTCAAAAAAAAATGAACGTAGAATACCAAAAGGAGTTATTCATGTTCAAGCGAGTTTCAACAATACTATTGTAACTGTTACAGATGTACGAGGTCAGGTGGTTTCTTGGGCTTCCGCAGGTACTTCTGGATTCAGAGGCACAAGAAAAGGAACGCCCTATGCTGCTCAAGCAGCGGCATTTAATGCTATTCGTACATTAATCGATCAGGGTATGCAACGAGCAGAAGTTATGATAAAGGGTCCAGGTCTCGGAAGAGATGCGGCATTACGAGCCATTCGGAGAAATGGGATGCTATTAAGTTTCGTACGTGATGTAACACCCATGCCGCATAATGGATGTCGCCCTCCTAAAAAAAGACGTGTGTAGAAATAATAATTCAAGAGATTCCAAGAGAAATAAATTATTCAATGATCTGATCCAATAATCATAAATAAAAGAAAAATCATAGTATGGTTCGAGAAGAAGTAGCAGGATCCACTCGAAAACTAAAGTGGAAATGTGTTGAATCAAGAGTAGACAGCAAGCGTCTTTATTATGGTCGTTTTGTTCTGTCCCCGCTTATGAAAGGTCAAGCCGATACCATAGGTATTGCCATGCGAAGGGCTTTACTTGGAGAAATAGAAGGAACATGTATCACACGTGCAACATCTGAAAATGTTCTGCATGAATATTCTACGATAGCGGGTATTGAAGAATCAGTACATGAGATTTTAATAAATTTGAAAGAGATTGTATTGAAAAGTAATCTCTATGGAGTTAGGGACGCATCCATTTACGTCAGGGGACCTAAATACATAACAGCTCAAGATATTATCTCACCACCTTCTGTACAAATAGTTGACACGACACAGCATATAGCTAACCTGACAGAACCAATTGATTTGTGTATTGAATTACAAATCAAGAGAGGTCGTGGATATCATATGAAATCCACAAATGAATCTCACGAGGGAAGTTATCCTATAGATATTGTATCTATGCCTGTTCGAAATGCAAATCATAGTATTCATTCTTATGGGAATGGGAATGAAAAACAAGAAATACTCTTTCTAGAAATATGGACGAATGGAAGTTTAACTCCTAAAGAAGCACTTTATGAAGCTTCTCGTAATTTGATTGATTTATTGATTCCTTTTCTACATGCAGAGGAAGAGTACATGAATTTAGAGGAAAATGAAAACAGATGGAATTTACCCTTTTTTTCCTTTCAAGACAGATTCACTAATCTCAAGAAAAACAAAAAAGGAATTCCATTGACATGTATTTTTATTGACCAATCAGAATTGTCTTCCAGGACCTATAATTGTCTCAAAAGGTCCAATATACATACATTATTGGACCTTTTGAATCACAGTCAAGAAGATCTTATGAAAATGGAATATTTTCGCATAGAAGATATAAAACAGATATTGGGCACTCTACAGAAGCATTTTGCAATCAATTTACCTAAGAAAGATTTTTCATTTTAAATCCATTGGAATTTTTTAGATTTTAGAATTATATTTAGATTTTAGAATTATAAATAAAATAAAAAATAATAGAATCAGTTTTGAATCTCCGACACAGTCCATATGTTTGCAGAATAGATACATAATAAGATTGATGTATCTAGGGAAGATCCAGAAGAGGATCTTCCTTAGATACCTATGTCATGGTATTTAACTTTGAAAAAGACCTAAAGTGAGGGATTTCTCGATAGGTAAAGTTGCTCCAATACCTAACCAAAGAGCTACTGCGGTACCGATCAAAAAGACTGTTGTAGCTACTGGACGACGAAATGGATTTTGGAATTTATTGACATTCTCCAAAAAAGGTACTGTCAATAATCCTATTGGTACTGAAACCATTAAAAGAACACCCAATAATTTATTGGGCACTGTGCGAAGTATTTGAAATACGGGAAAGAAGTACCATTCGGGTAATATTTCCAACGGAGTTGCAAACGGATCCGCTGGTTCACCTATCATTGACGGCTCTAGAACTGCTAAACCCACACTACATGCAATAGTGCCTAGGATTACTACTGGAAAAATATATAAAAGATCATTGGGCCATGCGGGTTCTCCATAATAATTATGTCCCATCCCTTTAGCCAATTTAGCTCTTAATACAGGATCATTCAAATCAGGTTTCTTTGTTATTTGGATAGGTTAACTCTTGTGGATCCATCCCCCAAAAGAACCGGACATGATAATTTTTTATCATCCGGCTCGAGCAAGAATCAAAAGAATTACAGAAATAGATCCATAGAACATAAATAGGCCCACAGAAGACCTATATTTTATACATATCTACATATATAATGTAGAATGACTCTATGTAAGAAACTATTTATCAAATTCCATTTTCCCGAGTTTCAACGATTCATTATTCATTGCAAATAATTAAGTTCTGGCAACAGGGAAATGCTCAATACCCAAGTCGGCTTACAAATTTGATCATGATCAAGTGCTTTTTGGATTGTCTCATATCTTTTGGTTGGTATTTATCCTCACAACATTTCGATTGTATTACATAAACAAAATACAAAGTTTTTACTTGTTACTAATAAAGTCTAGCCCCTGTTCTTCCTTAGATCCCTTATTTCACTCCGATAGTATAATAGATCAGGGTCGATACAAAGGAAATGAATGCATCTATATACTATAATACTATAAAAGATTTACTCAGATTACTATCCAATTAATACTAAATACTCATACTATCAATTAATTATATAATTATAATAAATTTACTAAAAAAAAAATCAAACAAAGTAAATAAATAGAACATTGGATCATTCCACATAATTTATTCTAGGGATCTTACGGAGCCTGTTCATGTATGACATGATTCGTGTATGATCATAGAAAATATTCTCCTCAAGTTAAAACCGGCCTATCCTATGCTACATAAAGGGACTGACATGATGGTTGGATGTGGAGACACGTTGGGTTGTGAATTCCAACTTGGCGGATAAAACCATATATCTGCATGGACCAATCAATAGTTCAAGTCACACACTCCCATAATCCATCCCCTTTTAGGAAAATATACTTCAACTATTCGATTCGTATCAAATAAAAAATACTTCAGAATTGAATAGAAGTATCCAAAGAACATGCCTTATTTTTAAATAATACATATTTGTAGCAATAAAAGACTCTTGTTCCTCCCCGATATGATAAATTACAAATATCTATGATCTGCCTTCTCTATAAAGGACCCGAAATACCTTGCTTACGTATCATTGGAAAGTGCATTAACATAAATACGGCAGTAAGAAGAGGCAATACAAAAGTATGTAAACTATAAAAACGAGTCAAAGTGGACTGGCCCACACTAGCACTTCCACGTAATAATTCTACCAAAGGTGATCCTATTATAGGAATAGCTTCAGGTACGCCTGTTACAATTTTTACTGCCCAATAGCCAATTTGGTCCCGAGGTAAGGAATAACCAGTTACGCCAAAAGATGCGGTCAATACAGCCAGAATTACCCCTGTAACCCAAGTTAATTCGCGGGGTTTTTTAAAACCCCCCGTAAGATACACACGAAATACGTGCAAAATCATCATTAGAACCATCATACTTGCTGACCATCGATGAACTGATCGAATTAACCAACCAAAGTTGGCCTCAGTCATTATGTATTGAACAGAGGAAAAAGCCTCTGTAACAGTTGGACGATAGTAAAAGGTCATAGCAAAACCCGTAGCTACTTGTACTAAAAAACAAGTCAGCGTAATCCCCCCTAAACAATAAAATATATTGACATGAGGAGGAACATATTTACTAGTTATATCATCTGCAATCGCTTGAATCTCGAGACGTTCCTCGAACCAATCATATACTTTATTGAGATAGGTAAACCAAGAAAGACTCCCCCTCTTAGAGCCGTATATGAAAATTTCATCTCGTACGGCTCAAGCCGAAACACACAAATACTGGTTTCAACGGATATGGAATAGAGAGTTTCAAACTCCTTATGACTTAGCCACTTGACTCGATTTGACCCAAAGATACGAAGTAAGAAAAATCCGGAATCTCTTCTTTGTGGTGATAATGCCAAAAAAGACAATATCAAGTTGGCTCATCTATCTTTCTTTATGTTAATCGTGACAGGCCTCTTGAATCTTCTCTTCCCTATCTTTTTTTTTATAGGAATTCTCTTGTTAAGACCCTATGAATCAATTGAAACCTCAGATTCATACTAAAACCACGATGATTTAAGAAAACCAAAGCTAAACTCAAAGGATTTCTGAGTAAAAACCATTTGATCATCACTTCTTCAATGAATTCAATGAATGTAATAACTCAACAAAATCTAGAGAAAGAGGTTTCTTTCGGAAGTATGAAGGAAGAAATTGTTTGATTTAGAAAAGACCTATTTTCCTATTTCCATCTTTTTTAATCCGGTTGCGAGGTCTGAATAATAGGTATGAATCATAGTTCAAATACTTCTTTTCTTGATCTATTCTATATAGTCCGTGCTCCAGAGACTAGAATAAATATAAATATCTGACGAGGTAGAATCATCTTGATAGAGATGACAGGTCCATTCTCTGTATTATCAATAGGATCAATTATAACAAGTCACACGCTCATATTCCGGAAATGAAATATCAAAACAAATAAATTCCACGATCGAACTACCAGAATGGTCTATAAATCCAAGTCTTAGGTAATCTTAAGTTGAAGTATTAAGTATCTTAAGCATTAAGTAAGTATAAGTAAAATAATCTTTTTGATTGAAAAACTAGGACTTACTAGTTTTTATGAACTAATTAATTGAAATTCCATCCAGTAAAACAGATGAATTATAAATTTCTAAAATAATAGATAGAAATATTGCAAATAGAGCCATTGCAACTCCCATAAGTGGTGTAGTCCCCCACCCTGGAGCTACCTTTCCATATTCCGAATTCAATGGTTTCAATAAACTCCCTATGCCAGTTGATCTTGGCCCAGATCTAGAACTACTCTCAACGGTTTTTGTAGCCATAAATCCTCTTTCATCATGGGTTTAAATCTGTTGACTTTGTATACCATTCCGTTGTAGTTGTAAATAAACAACATTATCGTGATCCTTTGTGATCTTGAAATTATCGAAAAATGGAAACAGCAACCCTAGTCGCCATCTCCATATCCGGTTTACTTGTAAGCTTTACTGGGTATGCCTTATATACCGCTTTTGGGCAACCCTCTCAAAAATTAAGAGATCCCTTCGAAGAACATGGGGACTAGTTGAAGTAATGAGCTCCAATATTAATATGGGGGCTCATTACTTCAATGAAAAGAATGAAAAATCATTTCATTTTTTTAGTTGGAACTTTAGGTGGTTCTCGAAAAAATATAGCGAAAAAAATTATCCCTAAAGTCGAAACTAAGAGGAATATATAAACCAATGCTTCCATAGATTCGATCGTGGTTTACAATTATAGCTTCCACACCTATTCATTTTGGATTATTTACTAAAGAAATTCGAATTTGAGATTTAAAATTTACTATTACTAACTATTACTATCTATATAGTATGTATATATAGATATAGTCATTCATATCTTATTACTATTCGATTATATTCTATTTCGAATTTTTCTATATTACTATATTATTCTATTTATACATAAAAATATAGATAAAAAGATAAATATATGAAATATAATGAAATATCTAAATACTAGAATAAAAGAAAAAATAGAGGCAAAAGATGGCAAAGGGATTTTGTATCATACTACTTGTCTCCTTGTAGTTGGATCTCCAAGTTTTTGGAATGCTCCAAATTCCACTTGAGCATCCAAATCTGGATCAATACCGGCAAAAACATCTCTGAACAAGGTTCTGGCGCCGTGCCAAATGTGTCCGAAAAAGAAAAGCAAAGCAAACGTAGCATGCCCAAAAGTGAACCAACCCCTTGGGCTACTACGAAAAACACCATCGGATTTCAAAGTAGCCCGGTCTAATTCAAAAATCTCACCCAATTGGGCACGTCTAGCATATTTTTTCACAGTAGCAGGATCACTATAAATGACTCCATTGAGTTCTCCACCACAGAATTCAACAGTTACCCCTACTTGTTCAACACTATACTTGGATTCTGCCCTTCTAAAAGGAACATCGGCCCTCACAATTCCGTCTCCATCTACCAAAACTACCGGAAATGTTTCAAAAAAGGTAGGCATACGACGTACAAAGAGTTCACGCCCTTCTTTATCTCTAAATATGGGGTGCCCCAACCATCCAACAGCTATTCCATCCCCATTATCCATTGAGCCTGCTCTGAATAATCCCCCTTTCGCCGGATTATTACCAATGTAATCGTAAAAAGCTAATTTTTCGGGAATTTTAGACCAAGCTTCCGATAAGCTTAAATTTTCGGCTAGTCCGGCCCCAACTCTTCGATATATTTCTTGTTGGAAGTACCCCTGATCCCACTGATAACGAGTGGGACCAAATAATTCGATTGGAGTAGTTGCTGAACCATACCACATAGTTCCAGCAACTACGAAAGCTGCAAAAAAAACAGCAGCAATACTACTGGAAAGCACAGTTTCAATATTACCCATGCGTAATCCTTTGTATAAACGTTGAGGCGGACGGACACTAAGATGGAATAGACCCGCTAATATGCCCAATGTACCTGCTGCAATATGATGAGAAGCTATTCCTCCCGGAACAAAAGGATCAAAACCTTCCGCACCCCACGCTGGATTTACAGATTGTACTTTTCCCGTTAGTCCATAAGGATCAGACACCCATATACCAGGACCATATAATCCTGTTACATGAAATGCACCAAAGCCAAAGCAAGCAACTCCTGAGAGAAATAAATGAATTCCAAAGATCTTGGGCAAATCCAAAGAAGGTTTTCCCGTACGTTCATCACAGAAGATTTCTAGGTCCCAATACACCCAATGCCAGATAGCTGATAAGAAGCACAAGCCAGAAAACAAAATATGTGCTCCTGCCACGCCTTCATAACTCCAAATGCCCGGATTCATTATAGTTCCTCCCGATATATTCCAACCCCCCCATGAATTGGTTATTCCTAAACGAGTCATGAAGGGTATAACGAACATGCCTTGTCTCCACATTGGATCAAGAACAGGGTCAGAGGGATCAAAAACCGCTAATTCATATAGAGCCATCGAGCCGGCCCAACCAGAAACTAGAGCTGTATGCATTATATGAACAGAAAGTAATCGACCGGGATCATTCAATACAACGGTATGAACACGATACCAAGGCAAACCCATGTAAATACCCCTTTCTGAAAAAGAAATAGACATTATGTAACTTTATCGCATTGGAAAAGACTAGACCGTGTATTTAACCTGTTTGGTAGATTTTTTATAAGAAAGGATTAATATTTATTTGTATATTTGTATTCCCTTCTTTTTATTTTTAATGAAATAGAATTTTTTCTATTTCTTTCTATTTAGAAGAACAAATAGAAACAGATCTTATTCTATACCCAATAAGTACCAATACGCAATGGGAGGATTTTTAGGGAAAAAAATGCATAGATACTTTTTTAGAATTCAAAATCATTCGAACAATCGGCTGATCCCATCGATCTCCTTTGTTACAATCTTTCTTTATTCATTCTGTATTCCTCTATGAACCTTCCAGTTCTATATATACTTATATATACTATTATACTATAAGTTTAGCTAGATAAGAATATTAAGTTCTATTTTATAGAATCTAAATAAGATTCTAAATAGAAAGAAGATTAAAAGATATCAAAATAGAATATAAGAATAGAAAAGAAAGAGAAAAATGATGAAGACAATAAAACCATTGTTACGTTTCCATATTAAAGTAAAATATAGTACTTCATTTTTTTCTTTATCTTAATGCCCCTTGGTGTTCCAAAAGTACCTTTTCGGAGTCCTGGAGAGGAAGATGCAGCTTGGGTTGACGTATAGTGCGACTTGTCAGACAGATTGGTCATATGGTATTTCTCCGTTATCTCCCTCGATCGAGTATTCTCTGTTTCGCCCAATCCAATAAATATATATTCATTTATTGAACCATCAATAATTCGGAGCGTGAAGCACAATAATTCCTATTGGGGATCAATATTATCAATTAAAAGAATTGATGGTTTACTTGGACTGATAAAAGAAAGTATCCAGGCTCCGTTCAAAGAATACCAAATTGTAAATGGTAAGAGTAAAAGTAATAATTCTGAAATAAAGAATATAAAAATATAAAAAGAAAATAGAAATTTCATTCAATTCTTAATAATTTATTAAATTCATTATTAATGAAATATAATCTAACTTAATATAAGAGAATATATTTTGTAGAATATATAATAATTACACGATTACTGCTTTTATCATAGACTCTTATTAGAATTACTATAGGGATAATCTTAAACTGCCTACCAATGGAGTAGTATGATGAATACATCGAATATTTTTGGGAAAGGTATGAAAAGTTGAAAAAAAAAAAGAAGTGGTACTGGAATCATTTGACCTATATGCTCAAATGTAATTCGGGCAAATCTTCCCCCGGAGTAGAACAAGAACCTAAAAGAATTAAGAATTGAAAGGGCCCATTCAGGAACAAGAAAATGACATCGTAATTTAAATTTCGATGAAACAATACATCAATGAGAGGTTAGTTCAATAAGTTCATAAAATTCTTTTTGATTTTCTACATTATAGAATATAGGGAAGGGGAAGGAGAGCAAAACTCATGTTAAAAAAAAGAGAAATAGGATTGGAATCGATACATTGATTTTTTTTCGCAATTCTTTCGAACCGTATGCATCCAAAGGTGCACGTACGGTTCCTGAGGGATACAATTTTGCCCTAATCAACCGACTTCATCGAGAAAGATTACTTTTTTTAGGCCAAGAGGTTGATAGCGAGATCTCGAATCAACTTGTTGGTCTCATGATATATCTCAGCATAGAAGATGCTACTAGGGATCTTTATTTGTTTATAAATTCTCCAGGCGGATGGGTAATACCAGGAATAGCCATTTATGATACTATGCAATTTGTGTCACCGGATGTACATACAATATGTATGGGATTAGCCGCTTCAATGGGATCTTTCGTTCTGGTCGGAGGAGAAATTACCAAACGTCTAGCATTCCCTCACGCTTGGCGCCAATGAGTTTTTTTATTTGAGAAAAAAAAGAATACTATGCCTTCGCTGTATCGAATATGAATCAAATAAAGAATAAGTAATAATAGCATGGCAATCCGAGTTCGATATGAACAAACCTTTATTGTTTTTTTCTAACATGAGATTTTGTATCGAGATAGTAGTATGAAAGAAGGGTTATTCCCAATTTGATTTTATGTGTCAAGCAAGAGTCAATTTCAGCGTCACAAACCATTATTCTTCCACACCAGAAGTCTCTTTCTTATTTTTATGTTATGAATGGTTATGAGAAAAAGAGTTAAAAAAAAATGGAAAAAATCAGTTTGATCCTTCTTGGATCCTATAAAAAAAACTTTGGGATTGCTAAACCACAGACGAGAGAAATATATAAAGCAACAGAACCATCATAGTATCTTTTTAACTACTACGAAAGGAAGGATGGTAAATGGATCATTTAACGATTTGGATCGGATAGGTTCTATTTATTCTTTTCGATAGAATAGCTTATATCAAAAAGCTAAATTCCATTGCAGAGCCGTATGCAATGTACAAAAGATGCCCGTACGGTTTGTTTAATTCTATTTTTTCTTGTTCTTTTGATTCCCCCTTACTTTAATACTTTAACCCAATTGTGCAATATATAGATAGAAGAACCATTCATGATGTTATATCAATATCATCAGGGTTATGATTCACCAACCTGCTAGTTCTTTTTACGAGGCACAAGCAGGGGAATTTATTCTGGAAGCAGAAGAACTATTGAAGCTTCGCGAAACTCTCACAAAAGTTTATGTACAAAGAACGGGCAACCCTTTATGGGTTATATCCGAAGATATGGAAAGGGATGTTTTTATGTCAGCAACAGAAGCCCAAGCTCATGGCATCGTTGATCTTGTAGCGGTCGAAAATGATAATACTGGGGATTCCATATAAATATACGAATTCCTATTGGAATTTCCCGTGTGAATAGAAATCATTCATAATCATCAACCATCAGGTTAAGATCGATCTAAACCAACCCGCTCTATTCTATCTAGAATAAGATTCTATAGACACGCCATGCCAACCATTAAACAACTTATTAGAAACGCACGAAAGCCAATAAGAAATGTAACGAAATCTCCCGCTCTTCGAGGATGTCCTCAGCGTCGAGGAACATGTACTAGGGTGTATGTGCGACTCGTTCAGTTCAGATCATGAGTTTGAAAAATGTAAAAGTTTTTTACAGTATCAACGATCACTACCAATGAATTAGGATAGATATAGTAAAAGACGGCCTTTTAATTGACTAGTATCTAAAAATGAAGATCTATAATCTACTTAATTATGTTATGAATTTATGGTTTCTATTGGTGCAAATCCAATCACTCCATTTGAGATGAGAAGGAATTCTCCATTGGTAACAAATAGTTATCCATTAAGCGGAGGAAAAAGGTTATGCTCCTATTCCTTTTCTTGAAAAAACGGACTAACAGGGTCAGCTACCTAGCCAACTTTCAGAATTAAATGCCGTCACTGTATGGATAGCTTTTTTGTGAAAAGGACTATTACTTTATAATTAGAATTGAAAAAAGAATTCTAATTGAAAAATGAATGGGTAGAGCCAAAGAGTGTGAACTATACAAGTTCACAATAAAACTTGATGAAATGAAAGAAGAGGCTCCGGTGTATAGAGAGGACCTCACCGTTTCAGAAGTTACCATAGAAACGAGGAAACCCACTATTCTTTTTTATTTAGTAGTATTTTAATTTCTTATTTCGGGGCGAGATACCTTGAAGAAAGAAAAAATCGTGGTCGGGAAGGTCATAGTCGCAAAAGCCATTGGAATTTATATTTTATATATCGGAAGAATCCGTTTTGTTATTAATCGACCGGAGGAAAGGGATGACTGAAAGAAGAGAAATCAATTAGTTATTCAAGAAAATTTCATTTGATTCAATGACCAGAGTTAAACGAGGATATACAGCTCGGAGACGTCGAAAAAAGATTCGTTTATTTGCATCAACCTTTATAGGGGCTCATTCAAGACTTACTCGAACAACTACTCAACAAAGAATGAGAGCTTTGGTTTCTTCTCATCGAGATAGGAGCAGGAAAAAGAGAGATTTTCGTCGTTTGTGGATCACTCGGATAAATGCGGTAACTCGTGAGGATAGGCTATTCTATAGTTATAGCCTATTCATCCACAATCTATACAAGAGACAATTGCTTCTGAATCGTAAAATACTTGCGCAAATAGCCCTATCAAAGAAGAATTGTTTTGATATTATTTCAAATAAAATCATTAATCAAAAATAAAAAAAAAAAAAGAATACAAATCAAATAAAGGAATCTTAATTATTATACAGGAAACAAGAATGATTGAAACAGGATTTCCCGGAGAATGGACTCCGGGAAGATAGAAGAAAAAGAAATGAAGATTTGAGTAGTAGGAATAAACGAACATCTTTCAAGAAAAAAAGATTTCTTCCCCATTTTTACTTTTTTATAATTTTAGAGTTTAAAATACAAGAATCAAATCTGGATTCTAGTTTTTTTTGAGCAAAAAATTCATATTAATATGAGCTTGAGTTCCGATTGGACTTTTGAAAAGTCTATCTATTTATTTTTGGTTCTAGGACCAGTAGTTCTAGGGATCGACTCCACTCTCTCCAATTGTTTCTCATTATTGCGAAAAGGTAACAAAGATAAAATACGAGCTTGTTTTATAGCAATAGTAATTAATCGTTGTTGTTTCAAAGTTAACCTATTTGTCCGTCTAGATAATATTTTTCCTTGTTCACTAAGAAATCGACTAATTAAACTCATGTTTCTATAATCGATTCGATCCCCCGATCCGATTGGGGGTAAACGTCTACGAAAAGATCGCTTGGATTTACGAAAAGGTTGTTTGGATTTATCCATGGTTTGTTTATTCCTTCTATATATCTATATAAAAGAATCTATAAAATAGAATACTTTTTTTATTCATTTAATTAAGATTCGACCAAAACAGGATTTGGTTTGTATTATATATGTTAAGATGTAAAGTTCTTAGTCTTCCCACTACTTGTAAAAATAAAACAAGCATTCCGTTACATCTATTTCTTTATTTCCCCATGAATTGTATACTTTTGACAATAGCGACAAAATTTTTTAAATTCTAGTCGATTGGGTGTATTGTGTCGATTCTTTTGAGTAACATATCTAGAAATGCCCGGCGATTTTTTATTGACACCCTTTCGAACACAACAGGTACATTCCAAAATAACTATAATTCTAAGATCTTTACCCTTGGCCATGAACCTCCTTTTCATTTTGGATCGACTTCATTTTAGATTTTAGAACTCTCTTCATTTTCTTTTTGATCCGAACCAAAGAAAAGAATCTAGATTCTATATCTATACTATATTAACTATATTAATAACTATATTAATAAAAGTTATTAACCAGAAATGGAATTTGTAAATATTTTCTTTTTCTAATTTTAATAATCCGAATGACTTCTTAAGTACTATAATCTAAAAAAGAATTACTATTAATTAATATAACTATAAAGAAAAAGAGTCATATTTATTAATAGAATAATATTACGAATATAATAATAATTAATTAATACAATTTTTTCTAACTATGAATTCTTCCTATCCTAATCTCAGTATCTTCTTCTTCTTTATATGTTATATGTTAGAATTTCGTGGAACCGTCCCTAGACTGGATCCACATTTCCATTTATTTTTCCGAAGATTCTATCGTAGATTCACTGTATTTTGACTGAGGTTCGATACACTCTTTCTTTCTTGAGAATAGAAAAGAAAAAGGAGGCGAAATTGGAGCCATGTTACGTAGAATTGTATCTCAAATCTTCTTCATTTTTTTACAGATCAATAAAAGAATTCAATCAAGATGAAAAAAAGGGGAATGACAAGGCATCTGGAAATAAACGATTAATTTCTATCAATAGACCTGCTAAAGACCCAAACCATAGAGTGGTTAGCACAGGTGCCGTTGAGAGATATGTTTTTATATCTCGCATTGAAAATCCTCCTTGGTCTTTTATTTATTTATTTTTTTTTTTTTTTTTTTCAATTCTTTATTTATATTATTTAT